CACGCAAATGTCCATGAAAGGTAAGTAAATACACCCGAAACATATAAAATGCGGTTAATCCTGCTGTGAAACAAGCTATTATTGCGAAAATTGGTGAATACAACCAACTATCATTAATAATTTCATCTTTGGACCAAAAACAAGCAAGAGGTGGAATACCACAAATGGAAAGTGTACCTAATAAAAAAGTAGTTCTTGTAATTGGAACATATCTTCTTAAACCACCCATAAGAACCATATTCTGACTTTTATCTGGTGAATACCCAACAATCGGTTCCATTGAATGAATAATAGATCCGGATCCTAAAAACAATAAAGCTTTAGAATAAGCATGAGTGATCAAATGGAATAAAGCAGCTCGATAAGAACCTATACCTAGAGCTAACATAATATAACCCAATTGAGACATTGTAGAGTAGGCTAAACTTCTTTTGATATCTCTTTGAGCTAGAGCCAAAGTAGCTCCTAATAGTACTGTTATTATACCTATTAAAGAAATGAAATTCATTATGTGAGGTATAAATATGAAAAGAGGAAGAAGTCGAGCTACAAGAAAAATTCCTGCCGCTACCATAGTAGCAGCGTGTATAAGAGCCGAGATAGGAGTGGGTCCTTCCATCGCATCAGGCAACCATACGTGAAGGGGGAATTGCGCGGATTTAGCAACGGCACCGGCGAATAATAAAGAGGCACACAAAGTAACAAATAAAGAACTGACCCCATTATTGTGGATCAAGTTATTAGTAATTTCGAACAAATCTCGAAATTCGAAACTACCTGTTATCCAATAAAAACCTAAGATTCCTAATAGTAAACCAAAATCCCCTACACGATTAGTTACAAAAGCTTTTTGACAAGCACTTGCTGCAGTTGGTCGTGTGAACCAAAATCCTATTAATAAATAGGAACACATTCCCACCAATTCCCAAAAAATGTAAATTTGTATCAAATTAGAACTGGTAACTAACCCCAACATAGAAGCATTGAAAAAACTCATATAAGCAAAAAATCTGAAATATCCCCGATCGTGAGACATATAATTGTCACTATAAATAAGAACCATGATTCCAACAGTAGTAATTAGTATTGACATAATAGAACTAAGTGGATCGATCAAGTATCCCAACTCTAAGGAAAAATCATTATTGATGATCCAAGACTGTAGATATTGATGGATAAAACTTCCATTTATTTGTTGAATAGATAAATTGGCCGAAAACCCCATAGCTATACTTAACAGTAAAACACTAGGAAAAGCCCATATACGACGAATATTTTTTGTTGCTGCCGGAATAAGTAGAAGCCCGAATCCTATTGAAATAGTAACTGGAAGTGGAAGAAAAGGTATTATCCATGCATATTGATATGTATGTTCCATAAGAAAAGGAAAACTAAATTTAATTTTTAATCATTCTACTCTACTATTGTAGTTTCTAGTTCTAATCTCCAATCTTAGTAGAATATTCTATTCTGGTAATTTATAGCCATATTCATATTATTATAGTATAGTGTATAGTAAGGAAAAGGGGGTTATACCAAAAATTGTATTCGATTCGGATATGATACTATGATCTGTATTTCATTTAAATTTAAAATAAAAAAGGACTTAGTTATCCTATTTGTGACTTTTTAGAGTAATTCCCTAACTAAGTCCTTCTCGAACTGATTGATTGGATTTCAATCCAATATCCAATAAAGAAAACTTATGTTTATTGGAAGATACTCTTTACTTCATATAGAACTAAAATAATATAGAACTAAAATACAGATTTATTAAGGTTTTCTTTCTTTGTTTTCATTTATTTATTAATTTATATGTATATGTTTTATATGTTTTAATTTCTTTATCTTTAATATTATATGTTTATATGTTTTATGTTTTATAGGTTTTAGTTTTTAATTTAAATATGTTTTGTTTGAAAAATGAAATGCTTTTTTAAAAACTATTCTACCGCGGAACGGAATAAGTATAGATAATGACTAAAAGGAACGACCCATTTTGAACAATACATGTCTTTCACATACGACGATAAAAAAAAAAAAGAATAACCTTTTATTGAATGGCAGTCCCCAAAAAACGTACTTCTATGTCAAAAAAACGTATTCGTAGAAATATTTGGAAGAGAAAAGGATATTTAGCTGCAGTAAAGGCTTTTTCTTTAGCGAAATCAGTTTCCACTGGACGTTCAAAAAGTTTTTTTGTGCAACAAACAAATAAAAAAGTCTTGGAATAATCGGAATTGATATATTTCGAACCCGAAGAACTTAAAATTTTTTAAGATGAATAATTCACATTAATTAATGTATTGAACTCCTCAATATCAAGAATATCAAGAAAGATGAATTAAAACTAGCTGCTTGTGATATGTAGATGTATGTGGTATGCAAAATAAGAATATGTATATTGAGTTCTGAGTATTCTTTTTGCTCCCTACTTTTCAAATAGAAAAATATTTTTCTATTTGAAAAGTAGAGTATGATTGCGATCGAAATTAAATTTTTTTTGCGATAAAATTGTTATACATATTAAATCCTAGTTATTTCATTTTGTTCATTTAAAAAAAAATCGTTTTCATTTTGTTTAAATCCATGAAATTCAATTGATTGGATAAATGAAAAAACGAATCAAAAAATAGAAAAGTAGAAAAGGAACAATTCTTAGTTCTATACCTCGCTCGACAACAAAACTATCGAGTTCCAACTGTTTGGGGATAACTTACTTTCTAGTATTCTAGTATGCGAAAAGTAATTATTAAAACTGAACTTACAATGGTACTAACTAAAGCTAAAGATTCTTTTATTGTATTGAATATTGAATGAATCTTTATTCATCAATTCTAATGTTTCCTAAACTATATTGAATCCTTAAATCTCGACGATTCAAGATCAATTGACTATTATTATTTCAAGTAAGCCGCCGTGGTGAAATTGGTAGACACGCTGCTCTTAGGAAGCAGTGCTAGAGCATCTCGGTTCGAGTCCGAGTGGCGGCATCCTATAATCCTCTATACCTCTAAAAGAGACACAATGGATCCTATATCCTATAATGTATTCAATTCCCGATTTTAATTCTCTAATGGAACCCCCTTTTATGATATTTACAACTTTAGAACATATATTAACTCATATCTCTTTTTCGATAATTTCAATTGTGATTACGATTCATTTGATGACCTTATTAGCCCACGAAATCATAGGATTGCGTGATTCATCGGAAAAGGGGATGATAGCTACTTTTTTCTCTATAACAGGATTATTAGTTTCTCGTTGGATTTCCTCAGGACATTTTCCGTTAAGTAATTTATACGAATCATTAATTTTCCTTTCGTGTGGTTTCTCCATTATTCATATAATTTTCAAGAGGGGAAACCATAAAAATGATTTAAGTACAATAACTGCACCAAGTACTATTTTTACACAAGGCTTTGCCACGTCGGGTCTTTTAACTGAAATGCATCAATCTACAATATTAGTACCTGCTCTACAATCTCAGTGGTTAATGATGCACGTAAGTATGATGTTATTAAGCTATGCAGCTCTTTTATGCGGATCATTATTATCAGTCGCTCTTTTAGTCATTACATTTCGAAAAAACATCTATATTTTATGGAAAGGTAAAGGCAAAAACTTCTTAATCTTAATTAAGTCATTTTTATTTTTCTTTGATGAGATTAAATATTTGAATGAAAAAAGAAGTCTTTTACAAATACAAAAGACTTCTTTTCTTTCATTTCGAAATTATTATAAATATCAATTGACTCAACGTTTGGATTATTGGAGTTATCGTGTTATTAGTTTAGGGTTTACATTTTTAACCATAGGCGTTCTTTGCGGAGCAGTATGGGCTAATGAGGCATGGGGATCTTATTGGAATTGGGACCCCAAGGAAACTTGGGCATTTATTACTTGGACCATATTCGCGATTTATTTACATACTAGAACTAGAACAAATCAAAGTTTGCAGGGTACGAATTCCGCACTTATGGCTTCTATAGGATTTCTTATAATTTGGATATGCTATTTTGGAATCAATCTATTAGGGATAGGTCTACATAGTTATGGTTCATTCATATTAACATCTAATTGAACAAACTACACGAATAAAGGATTGAATAAACTACATAAAATAAAGAATACATAAGAACATCGTCCCATATGTATCTGTAAAGAAAGCTTCTTGTTTGTGCAGGTTTTTGAGAACTGTTTGAATCATGCCTTGTTCAAACAGTTCTCAAAAACTCGAAATGCATCTTATTAAAATTCTAATTCATTTTATTCTTTTCTTTTGCATTGTACAGTGAACCATTTTTCAAATCTTAAAATCAAAGACAAAACAAAAAATTCCATTTCGGTATCATTAATGAAAGACTATTAATGAAAGTAATTAGATAGGATAGCTTGTACCCTATCAACTGATAACGAGAGAACAAAATCGGGGTAAATACCAATCCCTATTATAGGTAGAAAGATACACATTGAAACAAATAGTTCTCGTGGTCCAGAATCCGCAAAATTAGAGTTTAGAACATTGAATAACTTGTACCCATAGAACATCTGACGTAACATAGATAATAAATAAATAGGAGTTAATATCATTCCAACCGCCATTACAAAAGTCATTAGCATTTTTGGCATTAAAAGATATTTTTCACTAGTAATTATTCCAAAAAAAACGAATAATTCCGCAACAAAACCACTCATTCCCGGCAATGCAAGAGAAGCCATCGAAAAACTACTGAACATGGTAAATAGTTTTGGCGTTGGGACCGATACCCCTCCCATTTCGTCGAGATAAACAAGACGTATTCTATCACAACTTGTTCCCGCCAAGAAAAAAAATGCAGCACCAATAAATCCATGAGAGAGTATTTGTAAAATAGCACCGTTGAGCCCCATTCCGGTTATAGAACCAATTCCTATAATTGTGAAACCCATATGAGATACAGAGGAATAGGCTATTCTCTTTTTTAAATTCCGTTGACCGAGAGAGGTTGAAGCTGCATAGATTATTTGAATCGTTCCCACTATTACCAACCAGGGAGAAAATATAGAATGAGCATGGGGTAATAATTCCATATTGATCCGAATAAGTCCATATGCTCCCATTTTTAATAAGATTCCAGCTAAAAGCATACATGTACTGTAATGTGCTTCTCCATGAGTATCTGGTAACCACGTATGAAGAGGTATAATCGGCAATTTTACAGCATAAGCAATAAGGAATCCAAAATATAATATTATTTCCAATGCTACAGGATATGATTGATTAGCTAATCTTTCAAAATCTAATGTGGGTTCATTAGGGCTATATAAACCCATACCTAGAACAGCTATTAAGAGAAAAATGGAGCCCCCCGCAGTGTACAAAATAAACTTTGTAGCCGAGTAGAGACGTTTCTTTCCTCCCCACATGGATAAAAGTAAATAAACAGGGATTAATTCTAACTCCCACATCATGAAAAAAAGTAAAAGGTCTCGAGAAGAAAATGATCCTATTTGACCGCTGTACATTGCTAACATGAGGAAATAGAACAATCGCGAATTTCGAGTAACTGGCCAAGCTGCTAAGATAGCTAAAGTAGTAATAAATCCTGTCAGTAAAATAGGTCCTATGGAAAGTCCATCGATTCCCAGTCTCCAGTGAAAATCAAAAATATCTATCCATTTGAAATCTTCCTCCAATTGGATTAATGGATCGTCCAATTGGAAATGATAACAGAATACATAGGTCGTTAAAAGGAGTTCTAAAAGGCATATACATATAGTATACCATTTAAACATCTTATTTCCTCTATGAGGAAGAAAGAAAATGGAAGAGCCGATGAATATCGGCAAAACAACAAGTATTGTTAACCAAGGAAAATAACTCGTGATAAAGACAAGATACGTTTTGACCAGAAAAACCCGTGCTCGGAATAGAATAATATATTTTACCGAGTACGGGCTTTTGTCGGTAAAGAGGAATCAAATGATTCAAGTGGATTTTTTTGTAACGTATCAATAAGATAGACCCATGCTGCGAGTTGTTTCATGCCATAAATAAACACGAACACTCAAAAAATCTGTTGGGCAAGCGGATTCACATCTCTTACAACCCACACAGTCCTCCGTTCTTGGCGCGGAAGCTATTTGCTTAGCTTTGCATCCGTCCCAAGGTATCATTTCCAATACATCTGTAGGGCAGGCTCGTACACATTGAGTGCACCCTATACATGTATCATAAATTTTTACTGAATGTGACATTGGATCTATAAATTCCAGGTTTGAACATTTAAAATTTTCAATCTGGTAGAAAATTAGTATTTATATTGTAAACACCAGACGAAGCAGTGGTTTATAAAAATTTAAAGAATCAATATATTTCTAAATCAGTTCATGAGAAAAAAAATCAGTTCATGAGAAAAAGCCAAGATACTTTGTTTTCCGTTTCAAAAATCATCATTATATAAGTCGTATGTATGAATTCAAATTGGCCAATAAAACAAATTGATCAATCATTCAAATCAATATCAATATTTCAATATAAATATATTTATTTTACTATTTATTTTATTTTTTTTTTACCATTTGTTAAATTTGATTACTAATTAATTAATTAAATTAACAAAAAAAAATAAATTCAAATAAAAAAAAAATATTTTATTTATATTTATTTGTTATTTGAATTTTATAATTTAATATAAAATTATATTAAATATATTTTAAATATATTAATAAATAGATATATTAGATAATAAATAGATATATTAGAAATAGATAAATAGATATATTAGTAAATACAAATTAAAAATTAATAAAATAAATAGAAATTAAAATAATATTTAGTTTAGATTAGAATATTTAAATATAAAATTTAAATATAAATATTTAAATATAAATATATAAATATATGAAATTAAATATAATATATTATACTTTAAAATATTAAAATATATTATACTTTATATATTTTTATATATATTTTTATATATTATGCCATATTACCATTATGCCATATTACCATACATATTACCATATATATAATATATATATATTTATATATATAATATAATATATATATATAATATAATATATTGTATAATATATTATATAATATATTGTATAATATAAAATATTGTAGATAATATAATATATAATATTGTAAATATATGATATTGTAGATAATATAATATATTGTAGTATTTTTATTGTAGTATTTTTGGTAGTATTTTTTGGTAGTATATTGTAGTGTATATTGTAGTATTAAATATTATAATAATTAGATATTATATCTATTTATATAATTTATATATTTATATAATCTATATAATTTATAATCTATAATATAAAATATAATTGTTTATAATATTATAATTGTTTATATTTATAGTATAATCTTAATCTATTGATATTTCAAAATAAAATTTTTCATTATATTCATAATACATAATATTCATAATACATATTCATAATACATTCATTATATTCATAATACATAATATTCATAATACATATTCATAATACATAATATTATACATATTATTATAATATAATTCATTATATTCATAATACATAATATTATACATATTATTCTAATATAATATTATTTTCATTATATTCATAATACATAATATTATACATATTATCATATTATTCTAAATTATACATATTATTCTAATATCTAAATTATATTAGAATATTATAGATTATATTCTAATATTTTATATTAGAATTAGAATTATAGATTAATATTATAGATTCTAATTATAGAATAGAATAAAATTTAGATTTTGTATTTTATTATTATATTTATATTTTATATATTTTTTATTATTATATTTTATATATTTTTTATATATTTTTTTATATATTTTGTAATTTATAATTTCGAATTTTAGAAAGGAAATTTATTATATTAATTTTTTTTTTTGAATTTAATAATTTAATTATAAACTTAATAAACTTAATTTATAATATTTATTTTATTTATATTTTATTTATTTTAAAATTATATTTTATAATTATATTATGATTTTAATTATATTATAAAATATAAAATTATAAAATATAAAAATATAAATAAAATATATAATAAAAATATATAATATATAAAAATATATAATATATATAATATATAATTTTAATTTTTTTTTTTTAATTATAATTATAAAATATATTAAAATATATAATATTAATTATAAAATATATAATATAAAAATATATAATATATAAATATATAATATAATATATAAATATATAATATATAAATATACAAATAATATATATTATAATATATAATAATATAATAAATAATATGAAAATAATAAATAATATGAAATAAATAAAATATAAAGTATTTAAATAATATATAATAAATAAATAATATAAATAAATAATATATAAATAATATATAAAAAAATAAATAATATATAAAAATATAAATATTAAATGTATAATATATAAAAAAATAATATATAAAAATATAAATATTAAATGTATAATACAATAAGATAATACAATAAAAATATATAATACAATAAATCAATAGAAAAAAATTTAGAATATGAAAGTGGAAGAATAGAAAAATATCCTAATTTCATTATATTTTCTTATGCTTTATTATATTGTATAGTGTTTTATATGATCATTATATATTTCAATATAAGATCATCAAAATTATGACTAATTATTCAACAAATTCGATTGATTGATACGAGTTGATTTTCTGTTTCGATGAATCGACGAAACAATAGCTAGCCCAATAGCTGCTTCAGCAGCTGCAACAGCTATAATAAAGATTGAGAAAATATTTCCCTTTAATTGGCGACTGTCGAATATATCAGAAAATGTTACGAAATTGATATTAACCGAATTTAGTATAAGCTCAAGACACATAAGTGCTCTAACCATGTTTCGACTTGTGATCAATCCATAGAGACCGATAGAAAATAAATAAACACTCAAAAAAAGTACATGCTCGAATATCATTAACTAACTCCTTATCAATCTCGATTATCAACAATAAAATAACAATTCAAACGATTCGATTAATTAAACTAAAAGAAACAATTATAGAACAAAAGAAAGTAAACAGATTTAACTAAAAACCCTTAAACCTTTCGGTTTTTTATTTATTTAGAGTTATAAACTCTAAAAATTTTTTAATTCTTTTTTTAATTTTAATTCTAAGTAGTTATTTTAGTATTTTATTATTTATTATTTATTGGCGAGCTATAGTAATTGCACCTATCAAGGAAACTAAAAGAATTATAGAAATTAGTTCAAAGGGAAGATAAAAATCTGTCGATAAATGAATTCCAATTTGTTGAACATTACTTATAAGGTCCTGTTCGATAATCTGATTTGATCTTGTAGTCCAAATAATTCCGTACCATGACGTATCTGGTATAGTAGTAATTAATGAAAAAAAAATACTTGTACAAACCAGTGAAGTGACCCCATCCCCAATGGTCCAAAAATACGAATCATTGGAATATTCTGAACCATTCATGAACATTACCGCAAATATGATTAAGACATTTATGGCTCCTACATAAATAAGAAGTTGTGCGGCAGCTACAAAAAAGGAGTTCGATGGAATATATAATAAGGATATACAAACAAGAATCAATCCCAACGAAAAAGCGGAAAAAATAGGATTGGTAAGTAATACTACCCCCAGACTCCCTAATACAAGAACTGATCCCAGAAATGATACAATAATATCATGTATTGGTCCAGGTAAATCCATTATGTTATGTATAAAATACAAAATAAATAAGTAAAATCATGACCTTACTAAATGATCCAGGAAAGGTTACTCTATTTTTATTGTATATGATACGTTCCTAATTGAATTAAATCTTAATATGGATTAATTTCATTTTATAATATATATTTATATTTCCTATATTTCCTATATAACTTCCTATATTTCCTATTTCCTTATTTCCTATAGAACTATTAGTTCCTATATAACTATATAATATACATATATACTATATATAACATATATAATACATGTATATATATTCATGTATATATATTATATATAGATATAAATCTATATAGATAATATATAGATATAAAATGTATTATTATAATTATTATATATAAATAAATATATATATTAGATAAACATATATATAGATATAAATATATTATATATATATTATATATAGATATAATATATAGATATAATATATATAGATATAATATAGATATAAATATATAGATAATAATAGATATAGATATAATAATAATAATAGATATAAAGAAGATATAAAGTAGATATAAAGAAGATATAAAGATCTAATAATAATAGATATAAAGATGTAAATATAAAGATATAAATATATAGATAAATATATAGATATAAAAGATATAAATATATATTTATATATAAATTATATCTAAATAATTATTTAGATATTTATTATCTAAATAATTATTTATTGGTATTGGGCGAATCCTACTTATTTTTTTATCAAAAAGAAAAAAGTTGGAATTGAATTGTATATTTTGAAATTCTCGCGAGAAATAGAAATATAGAAATATATTATTTATCAGTTTTAGTCAAAGAGTGATTCTCAAGAATCAATAGTTGCTAGTTATTATTTGTAATTATTAACTAACCCCCAAGGCTTTGATCCTTTATTTTTATTTTAAATTAGTAATTGGTAATCGTTCTTGAATCAAAGGATTTATCTTTGTCTATTTTGGTTTGAGTCGAATTCGTTTGGATTGTGTAATCTCCAATTATTGACATTGGTAACCGACCCAAAGCAATTTGATTATAATTCAATTCGTGACGATCATAAGTAGAAAGTTCATATTCTTCAGTCATTGATAAACAGTTTGTTGGACAATACTCGACACAGTTACCACAAAATATACAAACCCCGAAATCAATACTATAATTAAGCAATTGTTTCTTTTTCATATCTCTTTCCAATCTCCAATCAACAACAGGTAAATCTATTGGGCATACACGAACACATACTTCGCAAGCAATACATTTATCAAATTCAAAGTGAATTCGCCCACGAAAACGCTCGGACGTAATTGATTTTTCATAAGGATATTGAATAGTTACAGGTAAACGATTTGTGTGGGATAAGCTAATTATGAAACTTTGACCGATATACCTCGCAGCTCGTATTGTTTGTTGACCATAATTCATGAACCCAGTCACCATGGGGAACATATTTTAGATATCCATGAATAAATTGATGTTTCTTTCTCTTGTTTGAAAGAGGTTATGAATCTAGAATATTGTTATCATATTCTGTTAAATATTGTTATCATATTCTGTTAGTTATAGTGAAACAAGTTGGGAAGAAGTTGTCAATAATAGATTACCCAAAGAAATAGGTAAAAGAAATTTCCATCCAAGATTTAGTAGTTGGTCCATTCTCATCCTAGGTAAAGTCCATCTTGTTGTGATAGAAATGAACAAAAACAAATAAGCTTTAGCTAATGTAATAAAGATACCAATTGTCATTTCAAAGACTCCAGCTATTTTTTTTATTCCGAAAAGTCCAAGAACAGATATGTATGGAATAGAGAAATCCCACCCACCTAAGTAAAGAACCGTTACAAATAATGAAGAAACTAATAGATTTAGGTAAGAAGCAAGATAAAATAAACCAAATCTGATACCTGAATATTCGGTTTGATAACCTGCTACTAATTCTTCCTCTGCTTCTGGTAAATCAAAGGGCAATCTCTCACATTCAGCTAGAGAAGAAATTATGAAAACTATAAATCCTATGGGCTGACGCCACAAATTCCACCCCCCCAAGCCATATTTGGACTGAGTTTCAACTATATCAACTGTACTTGAACTGTTAGATAATTATAGTCGATAATAACATCACTGTTCCTACCGCTATTCCAAAACCGTACATGAGACCTCAGCTTCATACGGCTCCTCTATGGTTTCAAATAAATGTAAGGACTGGTTGGTATTATCACCCCCCTTTTGCTGGGGGTAGATAAAAATCTATCAGAGAGTCCCAAATTAAACCACTGGAATTCCGTTCGCTATAGCTATAATATAATAAATATAAATAAGAAAAAAGGGTGCTTCGGAATGGATCTCATCCCTTATAAGTTAAGTGTATTTTTCGTTGTTCGGTAATAACTTACCCCTTCAATAAAATACTCGATTCGTTATACGTTATATCAATAAATATAAAATAAAAAATGTTATTTAAAAAAAAAAAAGAGGAATTAGTTCATAAATCGTGATAAGAATTCCATCCATGTGGATGGGAAAAAGAAAAAATTAAATAAAAATAAAGATTTTTTTTAATCATTCGATTATTACATTCCATTTCTTTTGTTCCTTTTCTTCTATCTCAAAAGAAAGAGGGTACTTTGAAATAGAAAAATAAATAAATAAATAAAGGATTAATTCGTTCTGGATAGTCATTTCTTTAATCAATGAATAGGAGCATACTTTAGATCGGAATCGTAGGGTAGTACTGCTTGATCATTTCTACCAACTTAAAGCCCCTATTTTGATTCGTTTTATGCAAAAATATCTCTTTTTTTGATACCTTACATTATCTCCATTACTAATCCTTTATGCACTTTTGTGTTCCTAACCGTTCACTGATTTTTGATTTGATCTACAGCATGTTAATAAATACAAGAAAACTCCATACAGTTGATCTTTTACACCCGCTTCAAGATATGATGACTAACGAAAGAATCTCAATCTTGGGATAAACAGTTTCCACTGCTTATGTTTATATCAACTTTACTCTTGTACATATGAAATGAGATTTTCTCTTCTTACTGCAAATTTCTAAGTAGTTTTGTTTCACTCATATAACTATCTCCTTTACCTCATTGACTCAAATGATGAATAAAAAGAAAATATATATTCAATACATTCCACTTTTTTCCTTTACTTCTAGGAAAAAGGTATAAAGTTTATGTTCAACGAATCACACGTAGAGATATTGATAACACACATAGAGTTAATGGTAGTTCATAACTAATAGATTGAGCAGCAGCTCGCAGACCGCCTGAAAAAGAATATTTATTATTCGATCCGTATCCCGACATAAGAAGCCCAATAGGAACAATACTTGAAATGGCGATCCATAAAAAAACACCTATACTGAGATCGGCTAAAACGAGGCGATACCCAAAAGGAATTACTAAATAACTTAGTAAAATTGATATGACTACTATAGACGGTCCAATACTAAACAAACGAGCATCTCCTCTAGACGGAAGAAGGTCCTCTTTAAAAAGTAGTTTAGTTCCATCTGCCAGAGCTTGAAGAATTCCCAAGGGGCCGGCATATTCAGGCCCAATACGTTGTTGTATCGCTGCGGATATTTCTCTTTCTAACCACACAATTACTAGTACCCCTATTGTAATTCCCAATATAAGGGTCAAAATCGGTACAAAGATCCATATGAGTCCATATACTTCTTTAAAGAATTCCGATGTAGAAAAAGAATTGATAGTTTGTACTTCTGTCGTATCAATTATCATTTCAACGATCAACTTCTCCCATAATGATATCTATACTACCTAGTATCGTCATGATATCAGCCAATTTCATTCTTTTAACTAGTTGAGGAAGAATTTGCAAATTAATGAAGCCGGGTGGGCGAATTTTCCATCGCCAAGGAAAAACGCTATTATTTCCTATCAAAAAAATTCCCAATTCCCCTTTTGGAGCTTCCACTCTCACATAAAGTTCTTGTTTAGACAATTCAAAATTGGGGGAAGGTTTTTTACTAATAAATCTATATTCAAAATCATTCCATTCGGAATTTTTTGCTCTATCAAAGCGTCGGACTTCTAAATTCTCGTAGGGTCCTCCTGGAATTCCTTCTAGAGCCTGTTGAATAATTTTTATGGATTCCCTCATTTCACCGATTCGTACTAAATAACGAGCTAATGAATCTCCTTCTTTTTGCCATCGGACTTCCCAATCAAATTCATTGTAACACTCATAATTATCAATTTTACGAAGATCCCATTGTATTCCAGAAGCTCGTAACATCGGTCCTGATAAACCCCAATTTATTGCCTCTTCTCCACCAATAATGCCCACCCCTTCGACTCGCTCTAAAAAAATGGGATTTCGCGTAATAAGTTTTTGATATTCAACAATTCCTGCTAAAAAATAATCGCAAAAATCCAAACATTTATCTATCCAGCCATAAGGTAGATCGGCAGCTACTCCTCCGATGCGGAAATAATTATGCATCATTCGCATACCTGTGGCGACTTCAAATAAATCATATATCAATTCCCTCTCTCTGAAAATATAGAAAAAGGGAGTCTGTGCGCCGATATCCGCCATAAAAGGTCCAAGCCATAACAAATGAGAAGCTATACGGCTCAGCTCCAGCATAATTACTCTGATATAGCTAGCCCTTTTAGGTACTTGAACATTTTCCAGTTGTTCTGGAGCATTTACCGTTATTGCCTCCGTGAACATAGTAGCTAAATAATCCCAACGTGTTACATAAGGCAAATATTGTATAATTGTTCGATTTTCCGCTATTTTTTCCATCCCCCTGTGTAAATAGCCCAATATGGGTTCACAGTCAATAACATCTTCACCGTCGAGAGTAACGATCAGTCGAAGAACACCATGCATTGATGGGTGGTGAGGACCCATATTAACTATCATGAAATCTTTTTTTATAGCCGGTACAGTCATATCTTTTCTTCCTTAATTCACTATTCTATGAATTCCTAAAAAAAAAGGAGGTTCATCAAAATGAAAATCTAATAACTACTAATTCATAATTCAAACCAAACGATGAAATTAATTCTTTTTTGGCTCCCGAATATCCAACTGATCAATTAATTTCTTATAACGCACTCTATTTTTCTTTGACAAATAAGCCAGCATACGTCGACGTTTTCCCAGAATTTTTTGTAGACCTCTTTGGGATAAAAAATCTCTTTTGTGCAATTCCAAATGTAAAGTAAGTTTTCGTATCTTATTGGTGAAATAGAATACTTGAAATTCAACAGAACCTCTGTTTTCTTCTTTTTCTTCTGGTGAAATAAGTGAAATGAATGAATTTTTGACCATAAAACTTTTTTCTCTTTTTCTTTTCTTTCTTTTTCGTGGATTTGATTTGACCGATCAGGAAAAATAATAATATTATAAATATTATAATATTATTATAAATATTATAATATTAAAAATTAAATTTAAAATTAAATAAAATATTAAATTAAATAAAAATATTAAATAAAAAAAATGAAATAAAAAAAAAAAATATATATATAAAAAAATGTATAAAATGTATATAAAATGTATATGTATAAATAATTATATGTATAAATAATATGTATAAATAAAATAAAAAATATATATTATATATATTATAATAAATATATATTAATTATATTAATATCATATCATTATTTTTATTTATTATTTTTTTATTTTTTTTATTTATTTATTATTATATTATGTATTATGATTTTAATATATTTTTTATTTTTATTTTAATTTAATATATTATTAATTTTAATATATTATTTTTAATTTTAATATATTATTATATTATGATATTATATTTATATTATGTTATATTATTTATATTATATTATATTTATATTATTAAAATATTATATTATTAAATATATTATTAAATATATTATATAATATTATTATATGATGTTATATTTATATAATATTATCATATGTTATATTATTAAATATATTATTATATTATGATATTATGTTATGATATTATGTTTATATTATATTAAATATATTATTATATTATGATATTATGTTATGATATTATGTTTATATTATGTTATATTATTTTATGTTATATTATTATATAATGTAATGAATGAAATATTATATAATGTAATGAATGAAATTATATAATGAATGAAGAAATTATATAATGAATGAATGATTATGTTAATATTATGATTATGTTATGTCAATTTTTCTAGTACACACAAAAATTTAGATTTATTCGTTTACATATAGTTTTTTTTATTTGATTCTATCCAAATCAAATTGAAAATTTGATTTGGATAGAATAGAAAAGTATAATATATTTCTGCATTTACGAAAGAGAATGATTTCTTTGCATCTACTTGCACCTACACCTAAAAGGATTCTGTGAATTTATTTCTAGATTCAATATTCAATTGAATTGATACACAAGTAAATATGTATCATGTACTAGAATATAACACATCATACGCGTAAATCTTTCGCCTTTTCGAAAATAGCATGTGATATATGTGATATATAGTATAGGAAAGTATAGGAAATATACTATTAAATTAAATGATTCTGAATCGTGGATACATATGTATCCTTGACATACTGAAACGACTACCATTATTGGTATCAAACCAATAGCGATTCATGCAAGCTAAATCTTCTAATCGGTAATTTGGCCAAAGAAACAACTTACATTTTAATTTAATGAATTTATTTTGATCTGTATTAAGACATTTGTCCTCATTCAAAAATTGCGCAGAGTTTCTTATGTTGTTTTCATTGAAAAATACTGTATTTCCATTCACAACATCCAAATTATGAGTATGAGAGTTGAAACAAATTAGAATTCTCAATTCTCTACGACGTCTAGGAGATAGAATATTTTCAGGAACAAGGAAATCATAATGATCTTGATCCCCATTTACAAACATATTGCCATGGCGTCCAGTGGATTTATTAAAATTTTTTTTTTCAACATATCTTTTTTTTATGTATTTTTTATTAATTTTGTACTTATTCTTATCGACCAAAAAAAAACCTATGGTTTGATATATAATTAATTTTCTATCACTTCTTAAAGATAGGCGACTTGGTTCGATAATAAATATTCCTTTTTTTATCAATTCTCTAAGAGTTAGAGCTTTCTGACTCATCATTACATCCAGATACATCTCTCTTCTTTGAATCGAGGATATAGTAATTTCCTTTGTATTTATCAATCTAAGTAGTAGACAATATACCTTGATATTATTGATTATTTTTTGATTCCAGAAGTAATCCCATTTTATTTGAAAACGAAAATATTTTTTCAGAAACAAATCTAGTTCTTTTTCTTTGTTTTTCTTGGATTTTTTTTTCTTTTTAGCCTTTTTTATATCCGATTTCATGCAATTCTCTTCAAGATGCTTCTTTTGGTTTTGTTTTCGTGGATTTGATACAAGATTTGATTGGCCCTTTTCTTTGTTTTTTTCTTGGTTAGAATTTGGAAATTCCAATTTCCTAAAATCTTTCCTAAAATCTTTGATGTTTTTATTTTTACTAATATTTTTTTCTTTTTCATTATAATAATCATTTTCATTATAATAAATATTAGAAAGAAGTAATTTGATTGGTATGATCCACGGTTTAATTTTATATACATTAAAAGGTAACACAAATTCTAGGAAGAACCAAGATTCTAGATTTGATTTTGATAGGGTACAAAAATTTCGATTCATTCCCATCCAATCCAAAAAGTTTTTTTTTTTTTTTATTTTAATGGATGGATTTTTTTTTTGATAAATCGTAATAAAAAAAAGATCCTTTTTTTTATTTTGCAGTTTATTAAAATTAAAAGTTTCTTTTTTTTTTGTCTTAGTATTTTTATCAATTTTAGTACCGATATGTATATTGGTCCAGTCCTTAATTATATTGGTCCAGTCCTTAATATCGATATTCTTTCTAAAGCGAAAATTAAGAATTCCACAATCAAAATATTTCCTATCCAGATTTTTCTTTTTATGCGTATCAAAAAAATATCCTTCTTCTAGATAATCATCAATAGCTATATTTCCCAATACATAAAACAATTCAGGTTTTGGTGTGTTGAAATTATATGGAATTTCTTGGTTCTTTTTTAGTTGTAATTTTGGTCCATAAATATAGGAGTCCTTACTATCCACATAATTTATATATTCATGTGATAAAAGATCATATCTGTGGTTTTTTTTCAATTTTAATTTTTCTTTTTGTTTTTGATTCGTCAATAAATCCACTGCATAGAAATTTTCTTTTATGTAAAGGTAAGGAATTAATCGTTCTTTTTCTTTTTTATATGAATACAATTTCATTGATTCTTTATTTTTAACCGTACAATGTTGATTGAGTCTCTTTCGCCATTTTTTCGGTACTAATGGAGACCATTTGCTCTGAGATAAATTGTATGGATAATGACCCTTTAACCAGTTTTTCCATTCATTCATTCCGGACTTATTCATTTTATTATGCCTTGATTTGGAATCAAATATTCCTTGTGTTATACAAAAAGACTTTATTTTGTCCTTAATAAAAGGATAGGTCCCGCGATATTGAAGTACCGATTTCAAGTGATGGTTGTTAAGCAATTTTATTTGTGATAATTTGTAAAATACATATGCTTGGGACAAAGAAGATAGGTCATAATAAGTATTTGAATTATTACTAATATTAATATTATTAGGATTAAAAAAGGACTTTTTTATAGTCGAAATAAAGTTCATTGTATTTTGATCTATTTCATAAATTCCTTCTGGACTTCTTTCATCGTTGTAAATGGATTCATTGAGAATTTTTTTTGTTGAAGGTTGTGCATTGACCTTATAAATGATAACGATACATAACAAGATAGATATGGATATTTTTTCAATCAAGGATTTCATAAAATAATGTGATTTTCGTATTAATCGGATATTTTGTCTTTTGAATCTTTTGAATATCCGCCAAATATGTTTCCGTAATTCCGGTCTTTTATCATCATAGAATGAAACTATTTTCCTCTTGTCTTTTGTGATTCCTTCTATTTGATTCCTGATTGTGGTTGTCTTATCAGCAAGATCTTTCATTTTTTTTTCTATGAGTAAATAATTTGTCCAATTCATGGATCGAATGGTCGATTCGAGAATAATCTTATTAGATTCTTTTAAATCTTTTGCATTTTTTTTTTTATTTGGTTCATATACTTTCACCTTCCTCAATTCAAAAAAAGAAATTTGGTTCACTTTTTCAAGTTTCTTCATTATTCGTTTTAGAACTGAAACTATAACTATTTTTATAACCCATCTTGTTTTTTCTTTTGAAACTTTTAGGGCTAGAAAAAAATGCTTTTTCATTTTTCTAATTTTTTTTTCGAGTTCTTTATATATGGGTTCAAAAAAAGAAGGTTGTCTTTGGGGAGAACCAAAAAGGAATTCCGTTTCCATTCCCCAAATTGTTAAAAAACAAAAATTGTCTTTTTGTCCTTTCATTGGATCCCTATGATGAGATTCTATTTTAGATGTTCGCCAAGGTTTTAAACGGAAAGGAAATAGAATCTTTATCTGAATACCATCTGTTAACCAATCTTTGGGAAATTCTGTTTCAGATAGTTGAACGCCATTATAGGTACATTTAACATGCATTTCTCTATTCCAGTCCTTCAAATCCTCATACCATTCGGGGAATTGGAATAATAACATACGTCCAATATTTTTAGCTATTATCAATGAAGGCAAGACGATGTATTTTCTAAGAAAAGAGTGGGTTACCAGCATCAAACCTCTTATTGGTTGAGCGAATATAATGCTATCCCAAGTTTCTGCTATTATTATCCGTTCATTTGCATCTTCTTTCTCCTTGTTTTTTTTATCCCTAGTTTTTGTCTCTTCCTCTTCAAAATTGGAAATTTGTAATTCTTGTTTTCTCCCTACGGAATTCCTAAAAATAAGATTAATCGTTTGATAGATGTCAAAAAAAGAAACTTTGTTTTCTCGATCAAAAAAAAGTGGGGAATGAATATCTGTTTGAAAGAATTCCCAAGTAACAGTTTTACGTCTTTGAGCACGCATGGATCCTTTGATTATACCTCGACGAAAGTCAGATTGTTGTGAGTAACGTATCAAAGCTATCTCTTCAGCTTCATCAATATCAATATTATCAATAATATCAATAGTAGTATTACTATCGGTATTCTTATTGTTATCAGTATAAATCACCACCCGTTTGGCTTTTCTTGAACGAATTTCAGGATCTTCCTTCCGCTTTTCCTCGGTTTCCGTTTCTT